CTAGTCGCATCGCTTCATAATAATTCTGCAAAGCTTCCGCATAATTTCCTTCCGATTGAGCCGACATCCGTTACGGTCGTCATTCGATTTCAGGAATCTCCGTTCCAAAACCGTACGTGATATTTTCATCTCATACGGCTCCTCCCTTAACTTATGTGTATAATGAGAATGGTACACGGAATCAAAAAAGATTCAAATTGTCTCATTATTAACTTAGCGGGGCTAGTGTTTTTACAAGAACTCTCTAGCCAACCTTCCTTCAAAATCTTTTTTCTTAACATCAAGCGTATTGGTACCCGATAAAAAGGGCGAATTCTAAAAATGGATTTGTCCTCAACGCCCCCTAATTCCTGGGAATGGGGCACTTCAACAGTCTTCGATGGTTATACGTGTATTCAAAGTACGAACGAGATGGATGTTTCTTGTACCAACCATTCTTCTTAGTCCCGATCCCGATAAGGAAAAGGGGTAATTTCTAACAAAGGTTTCGTGTTGTTGATTCCTAGACGTAGTGCTTCTTCTCCTCTGCCGCCCATTGGGACTAGTCGAATAAGGTTCACCCACATTTATAGAACCTACAAAGGTCTAACCTTTCGCTCAATACTAGAATCAATCGACAATTGAAGCATCTGAGGTTGCATTAATCGGGGATACACGACAGAAGGAATTGTTTTGATGTTGTTGAAAAACTTCACCTTCAACAAGCGTAGATTTATTTCAAGAAATCTTTTTTATTTCTATCCAGAAATGTCTTTCTCATAAGTACGGAGAGCGGTAAAAAAAAAGAATCAAATCACACCATCTCTGTAATAGGTAAAAGCCTCCCTTTCTCCTGAAGTTGTAGGAATTATTCGTAATAAGATGTTGGCTACAATTGAGAAGGTCTTATCAATAAAATTTCCATTTATCCGTGATCTAGGCATAGGGAGCAATCCATTCTATAATTCTTTTCATTATCTCTTGCGAGAAAACGATCCCACAAACAAAGGAATTGTACAGTGCAAAATCACATAATAATAAAAAAATGCATTTTACGTCGGCGGATGCGGATATAGTCGAGTGGTACAATCTCTCTTTGCCAAGGAGAAGACGTGGGTTCGATTCCCACTATCCGCCCAATCCAATTCTGTGAAACGGAAATTCACAAGACTGTCCGTTTCAAAAACAGGGTCGATTGGTTGGCCTTGATTATTAGAATAATAAGAAAGATCGGTATATATTTCAACACAAAGTGCTTGCGTTTGATATATCCCATCTTCCAGTCTTCTGCCATTATACCCAGGATATAGTTTAAAACTACTATTTCCGGTAGTCGCAACCCCAAGGTTGTAAGTTGAATGCGAAAGGCTCGCATAACAAGGGCAATCCCCCCTTGCGGTAAGGGTATTGAGGCTAAAGAGAGCCCTCCATTGAAAAAGTAAGCGAAGTCGCTTACTAAGTTATATAGAAACATCTCTATTGCCCCTATCGTGAAAATGGGCACCTCTTGAGTTCCTCCTCGACAAAAGAGGAGGACCCACCAACCCAGCTTTTTGTTTAAAAAAGCTATCAAAGGACGGGTTTTCTTCAAATCCAACTTCCGTTGCTCGATGACAGCGAGCACCAGGGGCTTGACTCCCGACCAATGAAAGTAAAGAAAGAGAATGTACCCCGACTGCAGCATTCCCACGAATATGTCCAGTAGCTCCATTAAGGAGCTTACCAGGAAGAAAAAAAGACATGTACCAGCACTCGCGTATACAATGACTGCTAATACATGGTATGTCTTGCGCAACCCTTTCTTCAGGCAAATGCGCATTTTTTTCTTCATAATTTCCAACCACAGTTCCAACCAAATGTTGGGAAAAGGGAAATTCCTCCTAGGTAGACTAGGTAGATCTTTCTTATTAACACGATTTTGAACACAGCCGGTACATTCCAAAGTAACCTTTCCTCTCTTATCTTTACCCTTAGCCATAAACAACCTCCTTGTGGTTGAAAGATTTCGTTGCAATCAAGATAATAATCTTATAGATTACATATTACAAAGCACATTTTCGCTTTCACTCTATTATAAAGAAAAGGGTAACCTGAAGACAAGTTCTCTGCAGTCGAGCTCCTTTCTTTTCTTTATTCTTTTCTTTCTCTTATTCTTACCACATCAGAATATCGATCCCTTAACTACCAAAGAAAATAACAAGGAAAACCAAGATGTTTAACAGTTGCCCAGGTTCGGGCTCCCTATTAAGTGAAGTCTAACGAATAGAAAGCAAATCTGTCAATCGCTGCAAGAAAAGGGAAAAAAAAAGTTTACCAGGCCTGGATCCCTATTCATTAGAGTGCATATCGAGCGCTTTTGTCAAGCAAAACCGAAAAGGCAAAGGGAAAAAAAAAGTTTACCAGGCCGGGATCCCTATTAAGTATAGCGAATATATAGCGCATCTGTCAAGCCCAAGCACCCCATAAAAGGGAAAAAACAAGTTTACCAGGCCTGGATCCCTATTAAGTATAGCGAATATCGATCCCTTGTTTCAACCACCCCAGAAAAGGGAAAAAACCAGTTTGCCACTATCCGCCCAATACAATTCTTTGAAACGGAAATTCACCACAAGACTGTCCGTTTAACAAAAAGGGTGGGTAGGTTGGCCTTGATTATTAGTAGCAAAAGAAAGAGAGTGATATATTTCAACGCAAAGTGCTTGCGTTTGATATATCCCCCCTTTCGCCAGTCTTCTGCCATTCTACCAAGTAGATAGTGATAAACTACTATTTCCGGTAGTCGAAAGAACAGTGTTGTCCTTTGAATTCGAAAGGCTATCATAACGGGGGCAATCCCCCCCGGCGGTAAGGGTATAGATGATAGGGAAAGACCTCCAGTGAAAAAATGCTGGAGGTCGCTGATGATGTTATACAGGAACCTATCTACGAGCCCTATAGTGAAAATAGGGACCTCCCGCTTTCCTCCTCGAAAAAAAATGCGATTCGGAAAGAGCAACCAGCCCAGTTTCTGGGTTAATATAGCTATGAAATGACGGTTTTCTTTCAACTCGGACCCCATTTGGCGTATGAAAGGTAGGACCAAGGGCTTGACTCCCGACCAGTGGAAGTAAAGAAAGAGAATGTACCCCGACTTGAGCATTCCCACGAATATGTCCAGTAGCTCCATTAAGGAGCTTACCAGGAAGAAAAAAAGACATGTCCCAGCACTTGAGTATACAATGACTGCTAATACATGGTATGTCTTGCGCAACCCTTTCTTCAGGCAAATGCGCATTTTTTTCTTCAGAATCATCCACCAAATAAACAACCAAATGTTGCCTAAAGGCACGTTGTTCAGTACCAGTACCATGTTTTGGTTCCTCCTTTTCGGTAAAAAAATGATAGCTTCCCTGCTTTGGTTATAAGGAGATTTCTTGGGTTTATAGAGCTCTTCAGTTTCCTGTGTAGCCATTCCGCAAGAGATTCCTATGTTTCCGGAGGTGTATTTGTTTCCTCCGGTTTATTGGTTTCCGTCAGTTTCTTTTGTTCCAAAGAAAGTAGGGGTTGGCATCTGTGGCTTGGTTTTCCAGCGGCTTAGGTGCCTCGATTTTCGAACTGGGTAGCATAGGCGGTTTGGATTCCTTAAGGATTTCAATCCATTTTTTTTTTGTTGCTTTGAAAGGTGAGACGGGATATTGGGTTCGATCTACTCCTTAATCTCCCCGTGAATAGTATGTTTGTTACAATAGGGACAGAATTTTCTCAATTCCAATGGACTAGGCGTATTTTTTGGATTCTTTTGAGTCAGATATCTGTAAATGCCTGCGGATTTCTTTTTTTTATTATTAACACGATTTTGAACACAGCCGGTACATTCCAAAGTAACCTTTCCTATAATATCGAACCCTTATATTATAATATTAAAAGAAGGAAAACCAAAATGTTTACCAGTTTAAATTGTTGGGCTCGATATTCAATTTATTATATCAAATACTTATCGATAATGTCAATAAACCTGAGCCCAGTTTCCAGGGCGGGGCTCCCTATTCATTATATCGAATACGGATCGATAATGTAAAGAGCCCCGAGCCAAGTTTCCCAGGCCGTGATCCCTATTCATTCTATCGCATATCGAGCGCTTTTGTCAAGCAAAACCGAAAAGGGAAAAAACAAGTTTCCCAGGCTGTGATCCCTATTCATTATAGTGCATCTCGATCCCTTTTTTCTTCAAAAATAGGACTATCGATCAAAAAAAAAGGATTGGTCAATGGAAGAAAAAATCCACTTGGGTTTTTTTTTTATTGACAATTTAAAAAAACTGTTCATACTATGAGCATAGTTATGATGGCAGCCGGGCCAGTATGCCCCCATCGTCTAGTGGTTCAGGACATCTCTCTTTCAAGGAGGCAGCGGGGATTCGACTTCCCCTGGGGGTGGGGTACTAGGAAAGGAAGTTGAGTGTGAATTATCCACAAGCCTAGAATTTTTTATTCCTGGGTCGATGCCCGAGCGGTTAATGGGGACGGACTGTAAATTCGTTGGCAATATGTCTACGCTGGTTCAAATCCAGCTCGACCCAAAAATTCGTTGATCCATCATGAAATGGCACAACCCATTTGTTTTCCTGAAATGCGGGTTTCTTCTTCCGTTTCCTTATTTTCTTTATTTTGATTTTTTTGTTCCCGCAAAGAAATGAGAGTGAAAGGGTGAAACAAAGTCACTATAAAAAAAAAGTCTTTTTCCAGTGAAAGTCAGTCGATTTGGCAATAACGAAAGGAGTACTAGGCATCCATGCCACTCTCACTTAATGTCTTGGGATTGTAGTTCAATTGGTCAGAGCACCGCCCTGTCAAGGCGGAAGTTGCGGGTTCGAGACCCGTCAGTCCCGATGGATTCAAATTCAATAAAAAAAACATGAATTTTTCTTTCTCTTTTCTGCTAGGGGGTAAAAATTGCAAAATTTCAATCCCGGGGGGATCAGATCATTCTTTTTTATGTTTCGCTTCGCAAATTGCTTTTCTCATTTCATTTCTTAATCAAATAACTACGGAAATTTCCAGTACTTCGCCCAGTACCGATCAAGAGAAAATAGACATATGCAGATTCCTACAATTATTCGTAGCGTCCTATTTAGAATTCCAGGAAATACTATACTCGACTCGTTCTGGTTTTTTCAACTGCTCCCAACCCGCACAATAGAATAGAGTACCATATGTTTACCGGGAACACATACAAAAATGCAATTCCGTTCTTGTACAAAAAAAAAGAAATTGAACATAGTCAATGCTACTCTTTTTCTCTTTTTAAGATGAAAAGTATCCTATTTTCCAGCTGCTCTTTGGTCTAACTTCAATTACTAATACTAACTTGAATGTGAAACAACCTATCCCATTCCAATTTCACACTGAATTTTTGGTATATGCATTTCATTACTAATTTAGGTAAAGAAAGAGGAAGATCTTAATAAAAAAAGAGAAAGAGCAAACTCTAAAATAAAGAATTTGATAGAATATTAGATCTTTTTTTTTTTTACCGGGCCTCGCCTTTATAGCACTTCTTTGTTTTTTCCAAGATAAAGGAAATAATGAAAAAAGGAATTTAGAACTTAACTCCAGCGGAAAGACAGCCAGATGCTATTTTCTTATATTTTATCGCCGATAATTAGAATTGTTGTACAAGGAAAGGAAGGCGGCGTGTTTGGGTTATAGAGAAGAAAGGAAAAAAAAGTAAAAGGAATTCTTGATTGGATCAGAAATCGAATTTTAGATGCAGTATGGATAAAAGATCTTCCTATGTTATACTATTCAATTCTTGACGATGAGTTGATTTGATAGGTCAGATATTGTTATTCATGATATTGATCCGATTTTATATCATCGAGATGTAATGTAATTCATCCCATTGAATTTACAGGTGAAAGGTTTTTCATCTCTATGGGATTAAATCCCGAGTTATTTTGAAGTCAAAAAAGAAAGGATGAGATTATGGAAGTCAATATTCTCGCATTTATTGCTACTGCATTGTTCATTCTAGTTCCTACCGCCTTTTTACTTATAATTTACGTAAAAACGGTTGGTCAAAGCGATTCATTTGAATAAAACTCGGCTTCTTATAGAAATAGAAAGAAAAAAGATTCCAATTTCGTGTCTTAAATGAAAGGAGCGAACTAGAATCAACATTACATTATACTATATAGTATGGTAGAAAGAAATATAAGAATAGTTCTTTCTACCATCTAGAGCTTTTGATTTTAATGTACAAAGGTTTACTCTATAAGGATATAACCGGCTTAATATAGAGAAACTCACCATAGGTATCCTCATTACATATAATATATAAATATGTAATGTGCATACCACCCCGATTCTATTTCAAAGTTAAAAGGAGGAACTGCTCGCTCTCATTGTCCATTCGTCTGTACCCCGCTTATTTTAAAGTCGAAATACAAGCATGGCATGGGGTGAAATATTTGTTTGATTGAAAGGGTATTTATTATTCATATATCTTCTTTTTCTTCATATATATTATTCCTAGAAATTCCTTCACGATTAGAATTTCGAAAGAACTCTCTTTTTTTTTTTTATTGAAAAAAATGGAATTACTAAATTTTTAATAATACAAAAAAGGCTTTGCAGAACGATTTCTAAAAAATGAATACAGTTTAGTTGAATTCCTCAACCCAATTAGTAGTAACCCTAAAGTCCACTTCTTCCCCATACTACCAGTGAAAGGGAAAATGTAAAGACTACCATTAAAGCAGCCCACGCGAGACTTACTATATCCATGTGAATTCTGTCCTCTATCTCTTTGAAGGAATTTTCTCATTATTGTTCACTAATAATAGTGAAATTAGTGGTGAAGAGTCAAAAAGGGATTCACGTCTTTTTTTTGTTGATCAGGCGACACCCAGATTTGAACTGGGGAACAAGGATTTGCAGTCCCCCGCCTTACCGCTCGGCCATGTCGCCAAAAGGATACCAAATAGATGAAAATATTCGCCTTTTGTTTCCGTTTAGGGAGAGGGATTCCTAAACTTCTTTTTTTATTATTAGACTTGTATATTGAATCTTCATGTCTTCCCTAAAAGAAACGAAACCCCTACACCTAACTCTCTTTTGGGATGGAATCCATCCCTTGTATAGTATCTTAAAACAGACTATACCCCCCCTCTCTTTCTTTTCTTTACTATTGAAAGGGGAAATTTGGATTTTCGGTCGCAAAAACCAAACAAAAGGAATCCTTAACTATTGGCCGTAAACTCCAGGATGATTCTTAGATTTGAATTTCAAACCGTCTTTCACTGCGGATACTACTGATTTTGATATAAGACAATCAAAATGGATACATAACTAAAAAAAATCGGCTTTTCTTTCTTTTGTTTCAATAATTGAAATTATAAGAGCAATGATGAGTATTTGTAAACCCCAAAACAGAAGATGTTACACAAATTTTGAAACTTTAAACAAGTATCCTCTTTGTAGATGATACCTTGTAGGGAATTATCGTGAAAGTATCGTGCTTTGATTTTTTCATTGAATAGAAAATCGAAATTTGGATAGAGCACGACATGCTTCAATCGTATTCTACTCACAAATAGGTAAAAAAATCTCTCTTCTCTGCGAATCCTGAACAAAGGAATCCGCGAATAGGTGCTAAAAAACTCAACTCTATCTTGTTTCTGATTCTTATGTCGTTATTATGGCCCCGAACAGATTCAATCGCGACTTTCTTTATTCTTTGTCTGGTATCCAATGGGATTGGATATGGCATATCCTAATAATGGTAGAAATGAAATCATTTTTTTTTATATTCTATACAAAACTCCATCGGGCCAAGTGGCTTTTATCAATTCCTTTCCATTCGTCTGTGTTTCAATTCCAATTTGAGTATCCAATTCTCTTCATTTCTCCGTGCATACATATATCGTATCTTAGATGTGATGTACGGGGTTGGGTAAAATTTCATGTGATTTAGTCTAGTAAACAGAATCTAAATTCCATCATTGCTAGATCGCTCCATATGATTGGAGGAAGAATGAGCCAATAATGGGATTTTGTCGATAACAGGTGAATTCAACATGCTTGGCGATAGAAATGAAGGAATGGCTACAATCCCTGGGCTTAATCAGATACAATTCGAAGGATTTTGTAGGTTCCTTGATCAGGGCTTAATAGAAGAACTTTCTAAGTTTCCAAAGACGGAAGATTTTCTAGAAGTTTTTATAGACGAAGGCCTAGACTTTCAATTATTTTCGGAAACATATCACTTGGTAGAACCGTCGATAAAAGAACGAGATGCTATATATGAATCACTCACCTATTCTTCTGAATTATATGTATCCGCGGGATTCGTTTGGAAAAAGAAAAGGCCTATGCAAAAACAGACCGTTTTTATTGGAAACCTTCCTTTAATGAATTCCCTGGGAACTTTTATAGTAAATGGAATCTACAGAGTGGTGATCAATCAAATATTGCAAAGTCCGGGTATCTATTACCGATCAGAATTGGACTATAAGGGATTTTCGGTCTATATCGCCACCATAATATCAGATTGGGGAGGAAGATTAGAATTACAGATTGATAGAAAAGGACGTATATGGGCTCGCGTGAGTAGGAAACAGAAAATATCTATTCTAGTTCTATCATCGGCTATGGGTTCGAATCTAAGAGAAATTCTAGATAATGTTTGCTACCCTGAAATTTTTCTGGCTTTTCTGAAGAATAAGGCGAACAAAAATTTTTTGTCCAAAGAAAATGCGATTTTAAAATTTTATGAACAATTTGTTTGGGAACGTGAAGATCCATTACCTCATTCTTATTCTAATTCCTTCTTATGTAAGGAATTACACCAAAAATTCTTTCATAAGAAGTGTGAATTAGGAAGGGTTGGTCGACAAAATATTAACCGAAGATTGAATCTTGATATATCCCAGAACAACACGTTTTTGTTACCCCAAGATATCTTGGCAGCCACAGATCATTTGATTGGAATGAAATTTGGAATGGGTACACTTGACGATATGAATCATTTGAAAAATAAACGGATTCGTTCTGTAGCGGATCTCTTACAAGATCAATTCGGATTGGCTCTAATTCGTTTAGAAACAGCGGTTTTCGATACAATAGGAACAGCAATACAAAACGAAGAAATACCTACCCTTAAGCATTTGGCAACTTCAACTCCATTAACAACCACTTATGAATCTTTTTTCAAATTACACCCATTATCTCACGTTTTGGATGAAACGAATCCATTGTCCAAAATAGTTCATGGGAGAAAATGGAGTTTTTTGGGTCCTAGGGGATTGACAGGAAGAACTGCAAGTTTTCGAATACGAGATATTCATCCTAGTCACTATGGACGCATTTGCCCAATTGACACATCTGAAGGAATCAATGTTGGCCTTATCGGATCTTTAGCAATTCATGCGAGAATCGGTGATTGTGGGTCTCTAGAAAGTCCATTTTACGAAATCTCCGAGAAATCAAAAAGGGTCCGGATGCTTTATTTATCATCAAGGAAAGAGGAATACTATATGATCGGGACAGGGAATTCTTTGGCACTGAATCAAGGTATTCAGGAAGAACAGATTATTCCGGCTCGATACCGTCAAGAATTCCTGACTATTGCATGGGAACAGGTTTCTTTTCGAAGTGTTTTTCCTTTTCAATACTTTTCTATTGGAGCTTCTCTCATTCCTTTTCTCGAGCATAATGACGCGAATCGGGCTTTAATGAGTTCAAATATGCAACGACAAGCAGTTCCGCTTTCTAGGTCCGAGAAGTGCATTGTTGGAACTGGGTTCGAAGGCCAAGTGGCTCTAGACTCCGGGATTCCCCTTATAACTGAACACGCGGGAAAGATCATTTCTACCCATACTGACAAGATCCTTTTATCGGTCAATGGGGAGACTCTAAGCAGTCCATTAGTTTTGTTTCAACGTTCCAACAAAAATACTTGGATACATCAAACCCCCCAAGTTTCGCGGGGTAACTGCACTAAAAAGGGACAAATTTTAGCGGACGGTGCCGCTACGGTTGGGGGAGAACTCGCTTTGGGGAAAAACGTATTAGTAGGTTATATGCCATGGGAAGGTTACAATTTTGAAGATGCGGTACTCATTAGTGAGCGTCTGGTCTATGAAGATATTTATACTTCTTTTCACATACGTAAATGTGAAATTCAGATTTACGTGACACGTAAAGGCCCCGAAAAGATCACTAAAAAAATACCGCATATAGACCGCCATTTCCTACGAAATTTAGACAAAAACGGAGTTGTAATCTTGGGATCTTGGGTAGAAGCGGGCGATATTTTAGTAGGTAAATTAACACCAACACCTGAGCAGGTTAACTTATCTCCGGAAAAAAGGTTAGTAGAAGCCATGTTTGACGCTCCGATAGGCACTACAAAGCAAAGTTGTCTAAAACTGCCTATAGGTGGGAGGGGCCGAGTTATTGATGTGAGATGGATCCATAAAGGGAAGGCGTCCAGTTCTAATCCAGAAATGATTCGTGTATATATTTCACAGAAACGTAAAATCAAAGTAGGCGATAAAGTCGCCGGAAGACATGGAAATAAAGGGATCGTTTCCAAAATTTTGCCTAGACAGCATATGCCTTATTTGCAAGACGGAAGGCCTCTTGATATGGTCTTCAGCCCATTAGGAGTACCTTCGCGAATGAATGTAGGACAGATCTTTGAATGCTCGCTCGGGTTGGCGGGGGGTCTTCTAGATAGACATTATCGAATAGCACCTTTTGATGAGAGATATGAAGAAGAGGCTTCGAGAAAACTAGTCTTTTCTGAATTATATGAAGCCAGTAAGCAAACGGGGAATCCTTGGGTATTTGAACCCGAGTATCCGGGAAAAAGCATAATATTTGATGGAAGAACGGGAGATCCCTTTGAACAACCTGTTATAGTGGGACAGTCTTATATCTTGAAATTGATTCATCAAGTTGATGATAAAATACATGGGCGTTCCACAGGTCCTTATTCACTTGTTACACAACAACCCGTTAGGGGAAGGGCCCGGCGGGGGGGCCAGCGAGTAGGAGAAATGGAGGTTTGGGCTCTACAGGGATTGGGGGTTGCTCATATTTTACAAGAGATGCTTACTTATAAGTCTGATCATCTTAGAACTCGCAACCAAATATTTGGTACTCTACTGCTTGGAGGAGCGCTACCGAAACCTGAACCTGAGGATGTTCCAGAATCCTTTCGGTTGCTTGTTCGAGAACTACGAGCTTTGTCCCTAGAACTGAATCATTTCCTTGTATCTAAGAAGAACTTCCAGATGAATAGGACGGAAGCTTAATCGAAACGAATCGGAATTGTATTTCTATGATCGATCAGTATAAACACCAACAACTTCGAATTGGGTTAGTTTCTCCTCAACAAATAAGTGCTTGGGCCAATAAAACCATGCCCACTGGAGAGATAGTCGGAGAGGTGAAAACCGGTCGAACTTTTTATTATGATGCAGATTCTGAAACAACTAAGCCAGAAAAGGGTGGTTTGTTTTGTGAAAGAATTTTTGGACCTATAAAAAGCGGAGTTTGTGCTTGTGGAGAGTCTCGTAAAATCGGAGATGAAAAAGAAAAGAGAACATTTTGCGAAGAATGCGGAGTCGAGTTTGTTGATTCTCGGATACGAAGATATCAAATGGGCTACATCAAACTGGCATGCCCCATGGCCCATGTGTGGTATTTGAAGCGTCGTCCTAGTTATATCGCCAATCTTTTAGATAAACCTCTTATAGACTTAGAAAAACTAGTATACAGCGATGTGTGATTTGATCGAAATAAAGATTTGACAGATTTGGAATGAAAAACTGTCACCCTACGAATTAGGATGCCCGGATCTGACATGTCTCTTGTGAGGAGGAACATGAAGCTCAGAACTATGGGTGTATTCAATACCCCCCAAAAAAGAAGGGAATTGGTCTATGGTCGATAACAACAAGAAAAAAAATCGAAATTTCATTTCGAGTTCTATTATACCTCGTGAAATTCTTTCTTTTGTGCAAAACATTCCTTATCTTTTACAAAGAAATGCAATTTTGTTTATGTTCAAGTAAGCAAATATTTTATGGTTCCTGAAGTCTATCCATCGCATATAGGCTTTGATTTAAAGGCAAGGCATTTCTTTTGCGATAACCGTCGAGGTGAAATCAGGACCTAAAAGATCAAAGGGAACGATATATAGACAAGTAAAGTCCTTATGAATTCCAAGGTATTCCTTTAGAGGGATTCATCATTCGAAGGGAAGTAGACTACTCAACAATTTCACATTTCATTTATGTCGCTATTTTCATTTTCAATTGAATTGAATGAAAGAATTCCTAAAATCAAAATGAAATAACAATGAATCAATGAAATGTTGCTTGTGAGAACTTGAGTAAGGAGTAGTTTGGGGTTTTCTAGAATTTGAAAGCAAGAACTCCTATATCTTTATCTTTCTTTGGTGTACTACTTGAGCCGGATGAGAGGAAACTTTCACGTCCGGTTTTTAGGGGGGGTATAGGATCCTATCCCTATTTTATTTTTGCTAGGCCTATAGCTAAAAAACCCACTTTCTTACGATTACGAGGGTCGTTCGACTCTAAAACCAAATCCTGGAGCGATCCCCTCGCCCAATTTTTGAGGACCAAAAGCTTCATAAAATTGCGAGATCGTGAAATTTCTGCTGGAGCAGGCGCTATCCGAGAACTATTGGCCGATCTAGATTTGCGAGTTATTAGAGAGTCTTCGTTAGCAGAATGGAAACAACTCAAGGAGGAGAAAGAGGAGATAGAGCCCCCGGGTGATGAATTCGAAGAGCAGCTAATTGAAAAAATTGAAAGAAGAATGCGCTTTTTGCTTAGACGCATGGAATTAGCTAAGCATTTTCTTCAAACAAATGTAAAACCTGAATGGATGGTTTTATGTCTATTACCGGTTCTTCCCCCCGAGTTGAGACCGATATTTCAGATATCTGAGGCTCTATTTATAAGTTCGGATTTTAATAAACTCTATAAAACCATTCTTGATACGAACAAGCGTCTTCGTAACATATTAGCAATAACTCAATTTTCGCCAGAGATCATAGTAACGCGTGAGCAGACAAGGGTACAAGAAGCTGTGGATACACTTCTTGAGAATGGACTCAACGGAAAGCCACGAAAGGATCATAATCAGCGGGTTTACAAGTCGTTTTCAGATATACTTGCAGGCAAAGAGGGGAGATTTCGTGAGACTCTGCTTGGCAAACGGGTTGATTATTCGGGGCGTTCTGTCATTGTTGTAGGCCCCTTACTAGCATTACATCAATGTGGATTGCCTCGTGAAATAGCACTAGAGCTTTTCCAGACATTTATAATTCGCTGTCTAATTAGACAGCGCCTTGCTTCAAGCGTAAAAACTGCTAAGAAGCAAATTCGGGAAAAAGAAAGAATTGTATGGGAAATACTTGAGCAAGTTATACAGGGGCATCCTGTATTACTGAATAGGGCACCTACTTTGCATAGATTGGGTATACAGGCCTTCCAACCCATTTTAGTGAAAGAGCGCGCTATTTATTTACATCCACTCGTTTGTAAAGGATTCAATGCAGACTTTGATGGGGATCAAATGGCTGTTCATGTACCTTTATCTTTGGAGGCTCAAGCGGAAGCTCGTTTACTTATGTTTTCTACTAGGAATCTCTTGTCTCCGGCTAATGGAGATCCCGTTTGCGTACCAACCCAAGATATGCTAATTGGGCTCTATACCTTAACCAGTGGGAATCGTCGAGGTATTTGTGCAACTAGGTATAATTTGTGGAATCGCAGAAACTGTCAAAATGAAAGAATTGACGATAAGCACTATGGGTCTACCAAAGGAAAAGAACTCCTTTTTTGTAATTCCAATGATGCAATTGGAGCTTATCGACAGAAAAGAATCAATTTAGATAGCCCTTTTTGGCTTCGGTGGCCACTAGCACTAGGTCAACGCCTTATTGTTTCAAGAGGACTTCCTGTCGAAGTTCATTATGAATCTTTGGGTACCCATCATGAGATTTATGGACACTGTCAAATAGTAAGAAGTGTAAAAACAGAAAGGGATTTTATATACATTCGAACTACTGTTGGTCATCTTTTTCTTTATCGAGAAATCGAAGGTGCTCTTGAAGAGTTCGGGTCTGATTACGAGACTTGTTATGGTACCTTACTTAAGTCAGTTTAGGACGAATTCGGTCCGATTCAACTCATAACTTTTCCGTAAATCGTAAATCAAGGTCGATAAGAGAGCGGTTTACAACCATGTAAAACCCTTGTGGAATGCTACTCAACGGAATAGGGAGGTGCTTATGAAAGAAAGGGCCCATATGGCCTTTCGCAAGCTGGCCTTTCACAATAAAGTAATAGACGGGGCTGCTATTAAACGACTTATTAGTCGATTAATAGATCACTTCGGAATGGTATATACATCCCACATCCTAGATCAAGTAAAGATTCTGGGTTTCCAGCAAGCCACCGCTTCATCCATTTCATTAGGAATTGATGATCTTTTAACGATACCGTCTAAGAGATGGCTAGTCCAGGATGCTGAACAACAAAGTTTTGTTTTGGAAAAATACTATCAGTATGGGAATGTACACGCAGTAGAAAAATTACGCCAATCCATCGAGATCTGGTATGCTACAAGTGCATATTTGAGACAAGAAATGACTCCCAATTTTAGAATGACTGACCCCCTTAATCCAGTCCATATAATGTCTTTTTCGGGAGCTAGAGGAAATGCATCTCAAGTAAACCAATTAATAGGTATGAGAGGGCTAATGTCGGATCCACTAGGACAAATGATTGATTTACCCATTCAAAGCAATTTACGTGAAGGGCTCTCATTAACAGAATATATCATTTCTAGCTATGGAGCCCGCAAAGGGGTTGTGGATACTGCTATACGAACAGCAGATGCTGGGTATCTTACGCGCAGACTTGTTGAAGTAGTTCAACATATTGTTGTACGTAGAACAGATTGTGGTACCACCAGAGGGCTTTCTCTAATTCCTCAAAATGGGGTGGTGCCAGAAACAATGTTTACTCAAACATTAATCGGTCGTGTATTAGCAAACGATATTTATATCGGTCCGCGATGCATTGCGGTTCGAAATCAAGATCTTGGGGGTGGCCTTGTCAATCGACTCAGAACCTTCAAAACAAAGCCAATATATGTTAGAACTCCCTTTACTTGTAGGAGTACGTCTTGGATCTGTCGATTATGTTATGGTCGAAGTCCTACTCACGGTGACTTGGTCGAATTAGGGGAAGCTGTAGGTATTATTGCGGGTCAATCCATTGGAGAACCGGGGACTCAACTAACATTAAGAACCTTTCATACCGGTGGAGTATTCACAGGAGGTACTGCAGAACATGTACGAGCCCCTTTCAACGGAAAAATCAAATTCAATGAGGACTTGGTTCATCCCACACGGACACGCCATGGGCAGCCCGCTTTTCTATGTTATATAGATTTGTATATAACTATTGAGAGTGAAGCTATTATACATAGCGTGCCTATTCCACCAAAGAGTTTTCTTTTAGTTCAAAATGATCAATATGTAGAATCAGAACAAGTCATTGCCGAGATTAGCGCGGGAACATCCACTTTTCCTTTTAAAGATAGAGTTCGAAAACATATTTATTCTGACTCAGCGGGAGAAATGCACTGGAGTACCGACGTGTACCATGCAACCAAATTTCCTTTTAGTAATGTTCATATCTTACCAAAAACAAGCCATTTATGGATCTTATTAGGGGATTTATGCGGATCCGATCCAGTTCTTTTTTCGATGTACAAGGATCAAGATCAAATGAGCATTCATTCTCTTTCTGTCGAAGGCAGATATACGCCTAGCCTTTCCGTGAATAATGATCAATTGAAACACAGACGTTTGAGTCTTTATGACAAAAATGGGACAAGGGGGGGTAGGATCCCGATTCTTAATTATTCAGAAATGACTCGAAGTCTATCGACTGCCCGTTGCAATCTCCTATATCCTGCTATTCTCCACGAGAATGTTTCTTTATTGGCGAAGAAGCGAAGAAAGAGATTTCTCATTCCATTCCAATCCATTCAAGAACATCGACGAAAAAACGAACGAATACTCTGTTCTGACATCTCGATTAAAATACCCAGAAATGGTATTTTCCCTAGAAATCGCATTCTTGCTTATTTCGATGATCCTCGATACAAAATAGGGGTTTCGGGAATTACGAAATATGGTAATAATTATTTTTCAAGCGTCACAAAAGAGCTTTTCATCCACTATCGAGGAGTCCAAGAATTCCAGATAGAAGAAGAAGAAGCGAAGGTGGATCCGCTTTTTTTCATTCCCGAAGAAGTGCATATTTTCCCCGAAACCTCTTCCATAATGGTACGGAACAATAGTATCATTGGAATAAATACAAAAATGACTTTTGATGAAAGAAGCCGAGTCGGCGGATTGGTACGAGTGGAGGAAAAAGAGGGTTGGATTCAACTTCAAATATTTTCTGGAGATATCTCTTTTCCGAGGAAGAGATATCAGAGGAAGAGATATAAGAGGAAGAGATATAAGAGGAAGAGATATAAGAGATCTATACCCAAACACATGGGCATCTTGATATCACCACAAATAAGAAAAAGAAATTTTAAGAAATCCAAAAAAGCGAAAAATTGGATCTATGTCCAACAAATTAGACCTACCAAGAAAAAGTCTTTTTTTTGGCTTCGACCCGTAGTCACATATGAAATAGCGGACGGTATAAATTTAGCAAGACTTTTTACTCCGGATCTATTGCAGGAAATAGATAATATACACCTTCGAGTTGGCAATTATATTCGTTATGGGGATGGCGAGTTGATTCCAGGCATTTCTGGCACAAATCGAAGGATTCAATTAGTTCGGACTTGTTTAGTCTTGAATTGGGACCAAGACAAAAAAGCTTCGTCTATCGAGGAGGCTCACGCTTCCTTTGTGGAAGTAAGTACAAAGGGCCTGGTTCGAGATTTCCTAAGAATTAACTTAGGGAAATCCCAGATTGCGTATATGAGAAAAAGGAATGATCCGTCAGGGTCAGGATTTCCCTCTGATAATGAGTTAGATCACACCAATAGAAATCCCTTTTCTTCCAGTTATCCCAAGGCAAGGGTTCGACAATCACTTAACGGAACTATTCGTACATTAAATAAGGAATGCCAATCTTTCCTCATTTTGTCATCATCTAATTGTTTTCGACTAGGTCCCTTCAACAATGTAAAATATCACAATCCGAAAAAAGAATCAATTAAAAGAGATACAGATCCTCTAATTCCAATTAGTAATTTGTCAGGCCCTTTAGGAACAGTCCCTCAAATTGCGAATTTTGATGTATTTTACCATTTAATCACAAAGAATCGGATTTCGGTAATTAATTATTTGCCACTTGAAAAATTGAAACAGACCTTTCAAGTAATTCAATCTTTTTTAATGGATGAAAACGGGAGAATCTATAAGTCCGATCCATATAGTAACATCTTTTTGAATCCATTCAATTTCAATTGGTATTTTCTACAGCATAATTATCATCAGAATTATCCTAATTATTGTGAAGAAACATCTACAATAATAAATCTTGGGCAGTTTCTTTTTGAAACTGTATGTATAGCCAAAAACGGACCACGCCTAAAATCCGGTCAAGTTTTCATTCTTCAAGTTGGCTATGTAATAATAAGATCAGGTAAGCCCTATTTGGCTATTCCAGGAGCAACCGTTCGTGGCCATTATGGAAAAATCCTTTACGGGGGGGATACACTAGTTACATTTATATATGAAAAATCACGGTCTGCTGATATAACACAGGGTCTTACAAAAGTAGAAGCGGTGTTCGAAGTGTATTCAACTGATTCACTATCCAAGAACCTAAAAAAGAGAGTTGAGGATTGGAACGAGTGTATAACAAGAAATTTTGGAATTTCTTGGGGATTATTGATTAGTGCCAAGCTAACAATAGCGCAAAGCTGTATTTCTTTGGTTAATGAGATTCAAAAGGTTTATCGATCCCAGGGAGTCCAGATCCATAATAGGCATATAGAAATGATTGTACGCCAAATAACATCAAAAGTCTTGATTTCAGAAGATGGGATGTCTAATATTTTTTTACCCGGAGAACTTATTGGATTGTTACGAGCGGAACGGATGGGGCGTGCTTTCCAAGAGGGGGTCTGTTACCGCGCCATCTTATTGGGAATAACGAGAGCATCTCTGAATAGTCAAAGTTTCATATCCGAAGCGAGTTTTCAAGAAACTGCTCGGGTTTTAGCAAAAGCCGCTCTCCGAGGTCGTATCGATTGGTTGAAAGGCCTGAAAGAGAACGTTGTTCTAGGGGGGCTGAGCCCCGCTGGGACCGGATTCAAAGCATTAGTGCACCCCTCTTCAAGGCAACATAAGACTCTTTCTCTGGAAACTAAAAGGAAGAATTTATTCGACGGGAAAGTGAGGGATATTTTATTCCATCATAAAGAATTGTTTGATTCTTGCAGTTCAAAGAATTTCCAGGATACATCAGAATAATCATTTATAGGATTTCATGATTCCTAAGAACAGAGAAATTCATCCTTTGCACTATCGGCGGCGATTTGATAATCGTAATAAACAAACAGAATAACGAATAGAAAGGAATGGCTTGAATCGTGCATCAAGGGCCAATCTTCGGTAGAAGAAAAGGTTCCATGGGAACAATTCTTTATTTCAGGATACCGCGTCTTTTTTTCTTTGAAAAAAAAAAAAAAAGAAAGAAAGAGGAAGTGGGGGGAGAAATGACAAAAAGAGATTGGAACATCCGGTTGGAAGACATGATGGCAGCAAGAGTTCATCTTGGTCATGATATTAAGAAAGGGAATCCTAGAATGGCGCCTTATATTTCTGCAAAGCTTAAAGATACTCATATTCTAAATCTTAAGAAAACCGCGCGCTTGTTATCAGAAACTTGTGATTTAGTTTTTGAGGCAGCAAGTAAGGGAAAACAATTCTTAATTGTTGGTACCAAAAAAGAAGTAGCTAATTCAGTAGCACAGGCTGCAAGAACGGCTGGATGCCATTATGTTAATCAAAAATGGCTCGGCGGTATGTTAACAAATTGGTCCACTACAAAAAAGAGACTTCATAAGTTCAGGGACTTGATAAGGCAACAAGGGAGACTCTACCGCCTTCCGAAAAGAGATGCAGCTATTTTGAAGAGACAATTGTCTCACTTGCAAAAATCTCTAGGCGGGGTGAAATATATGAGGAAATTACCCGATATTGTAATCATCCTTGATCAGCACGGCGAATTTACGGCCCTTCGAGAATGTATTACTTTGAGAATTCCAACAATTGGTTTAATCGATACAAATTGTGACCCCGATCTCGTGGATCTCCCGATTCCAGCAAATGATGACTCTTTCCGTTCAATCCGATTCATTCTTAACAAATTAATACTCGCAATTTGTAAGGGTCGTTCTAGCCCTATACGAACGAGTACTAGTCGTCCATCGCACATAAAAAAGAAAGAACAGATGAAAGAGAAAGAACAGAGACTATTGTGCGATTGATTGGCATCCAAAATAGAAAAACAATTAAAGTAAGCAAGTCGAAAAATAGATGATTGAATCAAAATAATTCCTTTTCAAGTTCTATTTTTGGCAGTATGAATATTCTATCATGTTCTATAAACACATTCAAGGAGTTATTATACGATATATCCGGTGTGGAAGTAGGTCAACATTTTTATTGGAAAATAGGGGGTTTCCAAGTCCACGGCCAAGTACTTATTACTTCTTGGGTTGTAATTGCGATCTTATTAGGTTCATCCATTCTAGCTGTTCGAAATCCGCAAACCATTCCGACGGATGTTCAGAATTTCTTCGAATATGTCCTTGAATTCATTCGAGACGTGAGCAAAACTCAGATTGGAGAAGAATACGGCCCATGGGTTCCCTTTATTGGAACTCTGTTTCTTTTTATTTTTGTTTCGAATTGGTCGGGGGCTCTTTTCCCTTGGAAAATCATACAGTTACCGCAGGGGGAGTTAGCCGCACCTACAAATGATATAAATACAACCGTTGCTTTAGCCTTACTCACGTCAGTGGCATATTTTTATGCAGGTCTTACTAAAAAAGGATTGGCTTATTTCAATAAATACATACAACCGACTCCAATCCTTTTACCCATTAACATCTTAGAAGATTTTACAAAACCTTTATCACTTAGTTTTCGACTTTTCGGGAATATATTAGCCGATGAATTAGTCGTTGTTGTTCTTCTTTCTTTAGTACCTTTAGTGGTTCCTATACCTGTCATGTTCCTTGGATTATTTACAAGCGGTATTCAAGCTCTTATTTTTGCAACTTTAGCTGCGGCTTATATAGGCGAGTCCATGGAGGGTCATCATTGACTAGTATAGTCTTTTGTTTGGCTTAGCCCAACACAAAGCAAAGTATCCGTGACTCAATCAAATTGACTTACAGAACCTAAACGTAAATATACAACTACGAGATATACGGCCTAGAGTAATAGAAAAAAAGATTTCGATATATAGGATAGGGAATTGGAAAAAAGGAAAGAGATCTAAAAGAGAAGATCTTTTTCCTAAAATTCTTACTTGACCCCCCTTCTATCTCCCTCCACTGAGAATTCTCTCTCTATTGTTTGTTCATTCAATTCACCAATTGACCAAAAGAAAATATTAAGAAATATTAAATAGCATGAACTTAGATCAATCAAATATTGAGATTTCTATGCAACAAGCATTCGGCCTAACAAATTGATTCCTCTATTTAGGGAGTAGGATAATGCTAACTAAAAGGAAATTCTAAATAAAAAAAAAAGGGGGCTTGGTTAGGAGAGGAGATTGAACTAGGTAGATGAAATCTAATGCTTATAAGCCAACCTTTCGGGTTGTGGTCGAAGAATGATTCTAGAATCGGATTGAATCTAAGATACGAAACGAATAGTTAGTTTACGTTATGGAAGAAAGACATGTATATGTAATATTCGATATTGATTCACTATATATGAAACTAAAGATCTATCGAATCTGTTCTATTACTCTGAATTTAGATATGATTTCAATAGGGGTCCTTCTACTCCGTGCTTGTCAATTTACTGAATAAAAAGATGAAATCGCGAAAAAAGAATGAAGAATTCAAAGAATGGGTCGGAAGAAAGAAATAGAGTAGCAAAAGGCCCTTGGATTCACATCACAAAAACTTCCACTTCGTGGATGGAATAAGAAAGTCGTAATTCATTGGATGATTGTATAATTAACGATTTCTTTATTTTGGTGCGAGGAACTTATCATGAATCCACTGATTTCTGCCGCTTCTGTTATTGCTGCTGGGTTGGCCGTCGGGCTTGCTTCTATTGGACCTGGGATTGGGCAGGGGACTGCCGCGGGCCAAGCTGTAGAAGGTATCGCGAGACAGCCCGAAGCGGAGGGAAAAATACGAGGTACCTTATTACTGAGTCTGGCTTTTATGGAAGCTTTAACAATTTATGGGCTCGTTGTAGCATTAGCACTTTTATTTGCGAATCCCTTTGTTTAATCCTATTTTCATTTGGAATCCTCTAATAGAAATCGAATCTAAAAAAAAACACGCATGTTTTTCCTATTTTATCGCCTCGGACTTGCTTTTTCGAATTTTATCAAGACTTTATTCCTACAATTAATTATTCATTGTGGGAACCCGTCAGGGGAAGGTTTGATTTTGAGGATGAGAAATTAGCATACTAACTCACTTCCTTCTTTCCCATTTTGAGTCCAATGGGAACTGGGGGGGGTGTTGCAAAAAAAGGAGTATTTCGCAATTGACGCGAAACCCGGTCCTTAATTCTAATAAGTTCAGTATAGCCCCCCCCCCAAAAAAAAAGATTTCTAATTTCTAAATCGAATCTTTTTTTTATGTTTAGAAATCAGTAAATAAAAGAAAAAAAGAATAAGAAATAGAGAAAGAGTAACTAGAATAAATAGTAAAGTAAATAGTAGAAAGTAATACAAAAAGAACTTTGTTCGATTTTTTAATCTATCTATAAAGGAGATATTTTATGAAAAATGTAACCGATTCTTTCGTTTCCTTGGGTCGCTGGCCATCCGCCGGGAGTTTCGGGTTTAATACCGATATTTTAGCAACAAATCCAATAAATCTAAGTGTAGTACTTGGTGTATTGATCTTTTTTGGAAAGGGAGTGTGTGCGAGTTGTTTATTTCAAGAATAGGCTGGATCCAACCAGCTGCACTTTTTTTCTTTCGTTATAACTAGTAAAGGGGTGCACGATCCCGCGAATTACTTATGACTAAACGAAAAGTATATTTAAGAACCTCCGCATTTCGCGATTCGTTAGTAAATAGACTTTGATTCTCTATCAACCAATAAATAACGTCGGACCATTAACATGGTTAAAGCTAAACTCTTTGAAGTCCAGGCGCAGTACAGTACTCTTTTTACTACTTACGTTAGTTAATACATAACGGTGTTAAAAAAAAGAGTTGGAAATTTTTTTCGATATAAAACACTCATG